ATATAAGCAAAAAACCTCAGATATCCTTGATCGTGAGACATATAATTGTCACTATAAATCAGAACCAAAATTCCAACAGTTGTAATTAATATTGACATAATAGACGTAAGTGGATCAATAAAGTAACCGAACTCAAAAGAAAAGTCATTGTTTATGGTCCAAGACCATACATTTTGATGAATGCAACTTTTAAAAATTTGTTGAATAGATAGATAGAGTGAAAAGATCATAACTATACTTAACAAAAAAATACTTAGAAAAGCCCATATACGCCGAAGGTTTTTTGTTACGGTCGGAAAAAGGAGAAGCCCAACTCCTAGTAAAATAGGTACTGGAAGTGGAATGAAAGGGATGATCCATGAATATTGATATGTATGTTCCATAAAATAAAAAACCCTTTTTATTTTATTCTTAAATTTATTATTTTATTCACTGGTTTTTATATATATATTGTTTTTTCAAGGGGACAATAAAAAAGAAAAAAACACGCGATTTTAAACCTAAATAGAAAAATAGAAATTTTGTCTAATTACTAAGTTAGTATAATCCTTCATAAATCTTTAATCTTTGAAAAGAAATATATTCAAATCCAAAAAATAGAAGTGATTAAATAATATTACTAAGTTACTTCAAAAAAAAAATTTCTTTATCTTTTTTTTTTTTTACTACTATATACTACTAAATAAATCAAATATAAATAAAATAAATAAAATTATAAATATAAAATAAATAAAATTATAAATAAAATAAATAAAATCGCTAAAATTGTGATTTTATGCAGATGCCGAAAAAGTGAATTATAATTTCGTATTACAATAATTTATATACATATATTAAGAATAAAACAAAGATTTACACGACAAAAAAATATATAATATCAATTATATAATAAAAAACTTTACCTAAAAAAAAGTGAGTTGAGTTTTATAATTTATAATATAATCTATTAGTTTAGTATAGATTAATTAAATGAGCATTCTCATACGGGATTTCAAACGTTTGAGTGTCTTTTTTTTTTTTTTAATAATATATAATAAAATTGGAAAGAAAAAATAACGTGATATGGAGTACGAACGAATAATAAATGTCTTTGACATCCAATTATACCACCGAAAAACTTTTTTTCATTTTTAAATGGCAGTTCCAAAAAAGCGTACTTCTATCTCTAAAAAGCGTATTCGTAAAAAAATTTGGAAAGGGAAGGGATATTGGACATCGTTGAAAGCTTTTTCGTTAGGAAAATCACTTTCTACAGGTAATTCAAAAAGTTTTTTTGTAGAACAAAAAAAATAAAAAACACTAGAATAATTTGAATTCTCCTAACTAAAAACAAATTTTTTTAGAATACATATATAAAAATAAAAAAAAAAAAAAATAAGATAATATATAATATTATATAATATATAGATAAAAATGGATAAAAAATAAAGGTTCAACATTTATTTTTAGGGGGGGGGGGTCCTTATTTCTCCCATCACTAACTTGACGCAATAATAAAGAAAGATCTTGTATTTCCTTTTAACGAGGAAATACAAGATCTTTAAGCGAAATAAAGCGACTCTTTAAATTAATTTAAGCGGTAAATTTGTTACTTTATATCTTTCTGTTATTACTCTGAATTCTTATATTTTTTACTTGGAATTAAAGTTATAAAAGCATCCATCCACAATAAGTGAATATTAGATAATAATATTAAATAATATTATATGCTATTATTTTTAAGCGATCAAAAAATCTTATGTTTGTATAATAGAAAAAGATGTATTAAAAGATCTCTTTTGATATATCTTTTTCTATAATTTCTCTTGAGCAATTAGGCAAATCTTATTTTATTTACAATTTGCGTCTCGACGATTGAATAAAAACTTGTTAGTATTGTTTTGAACAAGTTGCCGCTATGGTGAAATTGGTAGACACGCTGCTCTTAGGAAGCAGTGCTAGAGCATCTCGGTTCGAATCCGAGTAGCGGCATAAGATCTTATAAAAGAGATATTATAAGTTTTATAATCAAATTAATACCGGGCTTTATAAAGTCGGGTAAAACCCAGTATTAATTTATTAATTTTTAACAAATTTTTTATGATTTTTTCAATTCTAGAGCATATATTAACTCATATATCTTTTTCGGTCGTGTCAATTGTACTAACAATTTATTTTTTTACTTTATTAATTAATTTAGATGAAATCATAGGATTTTTTGATTCATCAGATAAAGGAATCGTAATTACGTTTTTTGGGATAACAGGATTATTATTCACTCGTTGGATTTATTCAGGACATTTTCCATTAAGTAATTTATATGAATCATTAATTTTTCTTTCATGGGCTTTTTCAATTATTCATATGGTTTCCTATTTTAATAAAAAACAAAAAAAGCACTTAAACGCAATAACAGCGCCAAGTGCTATTTTTATTCAGGGTTTTGCTACTTCTGGTCTTTTAAACAAAATGACTGAGCCTGCAATATTAGTACCAGCTCTACAGTCCCAGTGGTTAATGATGCATGTAAGTATGATGATATTAGGCTATGGCGCTTTGTTATGCGGATCATTATTATCAATAGCTCTTCTAGTCATTACATTTCGTAAAGTCGAACCTACTTTTTGGAATTTTTGGAACAAGAATATTAAAACAAAAAATTTATTAAATGAATTATTTGATTTTGATGTACTTTACTACATAAACGAAAGAAATTCTATTTTACTAAAACAAAACATTAATTTTAGTTTTTCTAGAAATTATTATAGGTATCAGTTGATTGAACAATTAGATTATTGGAGTTTTCGTATTATTAGTCTTGGATTTATCTTTTTAACCGTCGGTATTCTTTCAGGAGCTGTATGGGCTAATGAGACATGGGGTTCATATTGGAATTGGGATCCAAAAGAAACCTGGGCATTTATTACTTGGACCATATTCGCAATTTATTTACATATTAAAACAAATAGGAATGTTAGGGGGATAAATTCTGCAATTGTGGCTTCGATAGGCTTTCTTTTAATTTGGATATGCTATTTTGGCGTCAATCTTTTAGGAATAGGTTTACATAGTTATGGTTCCTTTACATCGAATTAAATAAAACATTACTCCAAAAATAAAGGAATCCAAATAAAAAAGAATAGCATCTGTATATAACTTCATATAAATTAAGAAATATAATTTAGTTTTAATAGCCAATTATCAAGAACCTTTTGAATCAATGTAGTACAATGATTCAAAAGGTTCTCACAATACAAAGACCAAAGACTTCTGATTACAATTAAATTTACTTTTTTTTTTTATTTCCTGAAAACTATCCATAAAAATAATTAGATAAAATGGATTCGACCTTGTCACTTGCTAATGAGAGGACAAAATCAGGATAAATCCCAATACCGATTATGGGTAGAAGAATAGAGATTGAAAGAAATAACTCTCGGGGTCCAGAATCAAACAAAGACAAGTTTTTTACATTAATTAACTTGTATCCATAGAACATTTGGCGTGACATAGATAATAAATATATAGGAGTTAATATCATTCCAATTGCCATTACAAAAATAATGAAAATTTTTGAAATTACGAAATATTTTTGGCTGGTAATTATTCCAAAAAAAACGATTAATTCCGCAACAAAACCACTCATGCCCGGTAATGCAAGGGAAGCCATCGATAAGATAGTGAACATTGTAAATATCTTTGGGATGGAGATAGCTATTCCACCCATTTCATCAAGATAAATAAGCCGAATTCTATCATAACTCGTTCCTGCTAAGAAAAAAAGTGCAGCGCCAATAAATCCATGAGAGATTATTTGTAAAATAGCTCCATTAAGTCCAGGATCCGTTATAGAACCAATACCTATAATTATAAAACCCATATGAGATACCGAAGAATAGGCGATTCTCTTTTTTAAATTACGTTGACCCGGAGATGTTGAAGCTGCATAAATTATTTGAATTGTACCGACTACCATCAACCAAGGAGAAAACATAGAATGGGCGTGGGGCAACAATTCCATATTAATTCGAACCAACCCATATGCTCCCATTTTTAATAAAATTCCAGCGAGAAGCATACAGGTACTGTAATGTGCCTCGCCGTGGGTGTCAGGTAACCAAGTATGTAAAGGTATAATCGGCGATTTGACGGCAAAAGCAATAAGAAATCCAATATACAATAGTATTTCGAGTGTGATAGGATAGGATTGATTAACTAATAGTTCTAAATTTAATGTTGGTTCGTTCGAACCATATAAACTTATACCTAAAACTCCTATTAATAAAAAAATAGAACTTCCTGCAGTGTATAAAATAAATTTTGTAGCTGAATACAGACGTTTCTTTCCACCCCACATGGATAAAAGTAGATAAACGGGAATTAATTCTAATTCCCACATGATGAAAAAAAGTAAAAGATCCCGAGAAGCAAATGATCCTATTTGACCGCTGTACATTGCTAACATCAGAAAATGGAATAATCGGGAATCCCGAGTAACAGGAAAAGCCGCTAAAGTAGCTAAAGTAGTAATAAACCCCGTCAGTAAAATCGTTCCTATAGAAAGTCCATCTATTCCAAGCCTCCAGTAAAAATCAAAAAAATTGATCCATTTATAATCTTCGGACATTTGAATTAACGGATCGTCCATTTTAAAATTATAACAAAAAGCATAGGTCGTTAGAAGAAGTTCTAAGATACAAATGCATATAGTATACCATTTATTGACTTTATTTCCCCTATGCGGGAGAAATAACATTAACGAACCGGCAGATATTGGAAAAACAACAATTATTGTTAACCAAGGAAAATCATTCGTGGTAAAGACAAGATACACCAGGTCCAAAGAACGCGTACTCAAAAAAAAAATATAAATAAATAAAAAAATATAATTTAACTTTTTTGAGTACGAGTACTTGTCAATAAAAAAATCAAATGTATTCCAAATTGATTCAAATGAGGTTTTCGGTAACGTATCAATAAGCTAGGCCCATACTTCGAGTTGTTTCATGCCATAAATAAACACGAACGCTCAAAAAATCCGTTGGACAGGCGGATTCGCATCTCTTACAACCAACACAGTCCTCGGTTCTTGGAGCAGAAGCTATTTGCTTAGCTTTACATCCATCCCAAGGTATCATTTCTAATACATCTGTAGGGCATGCTCGGACACATTGAGTACATCCTATACAGGTATCATAAATTTTTACGGAATGTGACATAGGATCTAGAGTTTTTTGAATGTCATAAATTTTCAATCTAGTAAACTTCTAACTAAATGATATATTAAAATACTAGATGAAGCAATGATTTCCTTTAATATAATTTTTTTTTATTAATTAGGGCTCAGTTTATAAAAAACGGGGCTAAAATACTTTGATTTCTTAGATTTTCACAAATATAATCTAGTAAGTCATAACCTATTATATGTACAAATTTCAACCAATAATTTTTTGATTTACGCTACTTATTTAATAAGGTCGATTGGTTGATACGAGTTGATTTTCTGTTACGATAAATTGACGAGACTATAGCTAATCCAATAGCTGCTTCAGCGGCTGCAATTGCTATAACAAAAATGCAGAAAATATCCCCTTTGAGTTGGGAATTATCAAAAAAATCAGAAAATGTTACGAAATTCATATTAACTGCATTGAGTATAAGTTCAAGACACATAAGAGCCCTAACCATATTTCGACTCGTGATCAATCCATAAAGACCAATCAAAAATAAATAGGCACTCAAAACAAGTACATGCTCGAGTATCATTCAGCAACTCCTTATCAATTTTGATTCATTTCAATATGAATAATAAAAAAAATTCACCGGATTCAACCAACTAGAATAAAAAAAAAAGTACGAATAAAAACTATATTAGGATTAGGGAAATTTTTTTTTTTTCAAATAAATATCAAATAAAAAATTTGAGATTTAAAATTTAAAATATGAATGTAGTATTCAATCAAATTGAATTGAATGAAATGAATAGAAACAAATATCATAACATACACAAAGTTTTTTTTTTACTAATTAGAACGTTTTTTATTGACGAGCCACAGAAATTGCACCTATCAAAGCAACTAAAAGAATTATTGAAATAAGTTCAAACGGAAGAAAAAAATCTGTTGATAAATGAATTCCTATTTGTTGACTATTACTTATTAAATCTTGCTCTAAAATCTGGTTTAATCTTGTAGTCCAAATAACCCCGTACCACGATGTATCCAGAATAGTAGAAATTAATGAAAAAAGAAGAGTTGTACAAACCAATGAAGTAATCCCATCCCCAACGGTCCACAGATTAAAATCTGTGGAATATTCTGAATCGTTCATGAACATCACAGCAAATATTATTAAAACATTTATAGCCCCCACATAAATAAGGAGTTGGGCAGCAGCTACAAAATGGGAATTTGATAGAATATACAATAAAGATATACAAACAAGAACAAATCCTAAGGAAAAGGCTGAAAATATTGGGTTGGCAAGTAATACCACTCCCAGACCTCCTACTATAAGACCGGATCCCAGAAAAACTAAAAGAAAATCATGTATTGGTCCAGGCAAATCCATTATATTATTAAAATAAGAAAAAATTGAAATCCTTTTCATGATCTTATTAATTTAACCGGGTAATTTCTTTTTAATATGTTTCTAATAGAGTGAAATTAGAATTTAATGGATATGAATTGATGTAGATACAATTATTAGACAGTTTTGCTTTTTATTCTAAAGTTTATTTTCAACCGATCCATTTCAAGAAAGTAATTACGAATAAAAATAAAATATATTATATTAAAAGATATGATATTAAAAGATATTAAACACATGAGCCTTAAGACTTACTATTTTTATATAAATACAATAAAAGAAAAGTTTTTTATTAAATTCTTTATAGAAATATAATTCAACAGTTTTGAATTCTTTTTTTTTATTTAATGGGTTTACCCATTTTTTGTTTAAGGTGAATTCAAAACTGTTCGAATAGTGTAATCGTCAATTACTGACATTGGTAAGCGACCCAAAGCTATTTGATTATAATTCAATTCGTGACGATCGTAAGTGGAAAATTCATATTCTTCAGTCATTGATAAACAATTTGTTGGACAATATTCAACACAATTACCACAAAATATACAAATTCCAAAATCAATACTGTAATTAAGCAATCGTTTTTTTCTAATATTTTTTTCCAATTTCCAATCAACAACAGGCAGGTCTATAGGACATACTCGAACGCAGACTTCACAAGCAATGCATTTATCAAATTCGAAATGGATTCGACCGCGGAAACGTTCTGATGTTATTAATTTTTCATAGGGATATTGAATAGTTACAGGTAAACGATTTGTGTGGGATAAGGTAATCATGAAACCTTGACCAATATATCTTGCAGCTCGTAGGGTTTGTTGACCATAATTCATGAACCCGGTTATCATAGGAAGCATATTATAATTATCTATGAATAATTTTCTCTTTGTTTCTTTCTCTTGTTTAAAACAAGTATTGGATTCATTTTCAATTTAGAGTGAAAAAAGTTGGAAAGAAGTTGTTAATAATAGATTACCAAGGGAAATCGGTAAAAGAAATTTCCAGCCAAGATTTAATAGTTGATCCATTCTTAGCCTAGGTAAAGTCCATCTTGTTGCGATAGAAATGAACAAGAACAAATAAGTTTTAGCTAATGTAATAAAGATACCAATTGTTGTTCCAAAAATTGGATCCTTTTCAAATAGCTCCAGAATAGATATATACGGAATAGAAATATTCCAACCGCCTAAGTATAGAATTGTTACAAATAATGAGGAAATTAATAGATTTAGATAAGAAGCAACGTAAAATAAACCAAATTTGATACCTGAATATTCAGTTTGATAACCTGCTATTAATTCTTCTTCCGCTTCTGGTAAATCAAACGGTAACCTCTCGCATTCTGCTAAGGAAGAAATTAGAAAAATGATAAAACCTATAGGTTGACGCCACAAATTCCATCCCCAAAAACCATATTTTGATTGTGCCTCAACTATATCAACTGTACTTAAACTATTAGATAATCCTAGTCGGCGATAACATTACTATTCTCACCGCTATTACAAAACCGTACATGAGGTCTTCGCCTCATACGGCTCCTCGGGGGCCATAAATAAATCTAAGGACCTGATTAGTATTATTTAGATGAATATGATGTGTTCGAAATATAGATTAAATATCAAAATATCCGGTGGTCCCGAATTATACCAATGGAATTCTGTCGGCTCAAATTCTAAGAATAAAAAAAAAAAAAAAAAAAAAAGCGCTTCGGAATTCATCTCATCCTTTACAAATTTTCATTTCTATTTGTTGAGTAATAACTTAATCCTTTAATAAATAATAAAAAAAAAGAATAAAATACTCCTTGTAAAAATAAAAAAGGTATTTCCGCCCGCCGTGGTTTTCAATTACGAAAAAGAATTAGACATCCTATTAGTTTATTATTCATGACAGAACTTCTCTTCTATTTTATTTTCGAAATATATGAAAATAAATATCCTTGTTTCGTTCCTATTCTTCTTTCTTTTTTAGAAAAACAAAGTTGGTCGACTTAAAAAATAAAGGATTATTTCGTTTCTGATAGTTATTACATTTATCGGTGAATAGGAGCATACTCTGAATCGGAATCTTGGGGAGTACTGTCTGATCATTTCTACTAACTTCAAGCCCCAATTAACCTTCTTTTTTTTTTTTTTTTTTTTTTTTTTTATCTTATGTTATGTATAAATATCCTTTTCAATTTGCTTAATCTCTATTACAAATTCTTTGTGTATTTTGGTGTTTCTAACTATCCACTCATTTTTACCTAATTGCCGCTCGCTTTGTAATAGATGTATATTAATCTATATAACTCAGAGCGAAAACGTCATACGGTTAATATTTTTAACCCGCTTCAAGGCAGGATGACCAATCAACCAACCATGGGGTAAACTTATTCTTACGTTATGTTTATTTCCGTTTAACCTTTGTACATAGGAAATGAGACTCAATTTGGATTTTTACTGCTAATTTCTGAGCAGTGTTTTTTCACTCATATATAACTATCAAATTCCCTTTATTAAGATTAACCTGAAAGAGAAATATATATATTATATATATATTTCGTTTTTTAACTTATTGGTTTAGAAGAAACGCAATAGTCAAAATAAACGTTTATGTTTCAACGAATCGCACGTAGAGATATTGATAAAACACATAGAGTTAATGGGATTTCATAACTAATCGATTGGGCAGCAGCTCGCAGACCACCTAAAAAAGAATATTTATTATTTGATCCATATCCTGACATAAGAAGTCCAATCGGAGCAATGCTTGAAATGGCAATCCATAAAAAAATACCGATATTGAGATCCGCTAAAACAAGGTGGTTGCTAAAGGGAATGACTGAATAACTTAGTAAAATTGAGATAACTGCTATAGATGGTCCAATATTAAATAAAGGAGTATTTCCTCTAGCTGGACGAAGATCCTCTTTGAAAAGTAGTTTTGTCCCGTCGGCTAGAGCTTGAAGAATTCCCAAAGGGCCGGCGTATTCAGGTCCAATACGTTGTTGTATCCCTGCAGATATTTCTCTTTCTAACCACACAATTACTAATACACCTGTTATGATTCCCAATACAAGAGAAAATATAGGGACAAATATCCATACGAGTCCATAGACCTCTTTTAAAGATTCCAACCTAACAAAAGAGTTTAGAGTTTCTCCTTCTGTTGCATAAATTATCATTTTAACGATCAACTTCTCCCATAATTATATCTATGCTACCGAGTATCGTCATAATATCAGCCAATTTCATTCTTTTAACTAGTTCAGGAAGAATTTGCAAATTAATAAAACCCGGTGGTCGGATTTTCCATCTCCAAGGAAAACCACTTTGATCTCCTATGAGAAAAATTCCCAACTCCCCTTTTGGAGCTTCCACTCTTACATAAAGTTCTTGTTTCGATAATTCAAAAGTAGGAGAAGGTTTTTTACTAACGAATCGATATTCAAAATCATTCCATTCTGGATTCCCTTTTCTATCAAAGCCTCTTCTTTCTAAATTCTCATAGGGACCCCCTGGAAGCCCCTCCAGAGCCTGTTGAATAATTTTGATGGATTCTGTCATTTCACTAAGTCGTACTAAATAACGAGCTAATGAATCTCCTTGTTTTTGCCACTGAATTTCCCATTCAAATTCATCGTAAGACTCATAACGATCAACTTTACGAAGATCCCATGGTATTCCGGATGCGCGCAGCATTGGTCCGGATAAACCCCAATTTAGTGCTTCTTCTCCATCAATAATTCCAACCCCTTCAACTCGTTCTAAAAAAATAGGATTTCGTGTAATTAGTTTTTGATATTCAACAACCTCTGTTAAAAAATAATCACAAAAATCCAAGCATTTATCTATCCAACCATAAGGTAAATCGGCCGCTATCCCTCCAATACGAAAAAAATTATGCATCATTCTCATACCGGTAGCAGCTTCGAATAGATCATATACAAATTCTCGTTCTCTGAAAATATAGAAAAAAGGAGTCTGGGCCCCAATATCTGCCATAAAGGGGCCGAGCCATAACAGATGAGAAGCTATACGACTCAATTCCAGCATAATTACTCTGATATAGCTGGCCCTTTTAGGAACTTGAATATTTCCCAATTGTTCTGGTCCATTTACTGTTATTGCTTCTGTAAACATAGTAGCTAAATAATCCCATCGCGTTACATAAGGTAAATATTGTATAATTGCTCGGTTTTCGGCAATTTTTTCCATTCCTCTGTGTAAATAACCCAATATGGGTTCACAGTCAACAACATCCTCACCATCTAAAGTAACAATTAAGCGAAGAACACCATGCATGGATGGGTGGTGAGGTCCCATATTGACTATCATAAGATCTTTTCCTGTAACTGGTTTCTTCATAAGTTTTTCCTTGATTAATTCTGGCATGCATTAAATTGCTGAAAAAGAAGTTTATCAAAAAATTCAAGATAGAAAAACAAGATACAAAAATTAACTAATTCACATTCACAATTTTGGAATTTAACGAGTTTTTAATTCCCGAATATTCAACTGATTAATTAATTCTTTATAACGCACTCGATTTTTTTTTGACAAATAAGCCAGCAGTCGTTGACGTTTTCCCAGAATTTTTCGTAGACCCCTCTGAGATAAATAATCTTTTCTGTGCAATTCCAAATGGGAAGTAAGTCTTCGTATCTTATTAGTGAAACTTAATACTTGAAATTCAACGGATCCCCAGTTTTCTTCTTTTTTTTCTTGAAATGAAATGAATGCATTTTTTATCATAAAAAGAAATCCTTCCCTTTTTAATATAAATTGAAAAATATGAATTTTACTGATCAGTAATAATAATGGTAGTTTTTTTGTATTTGTACAAGGATCCAAATTTAATTATCAACTTTTTAATTCTTAATTTTCTCAAAAAAAGTCTAAATTTCGATCTAAACAAGGAGGATTCTGTTAATTTATTTATGGATTCGCTCTGATTGGTATCTATGATTAAGTGAATCTCATGTATAAAGATTGAATTAAAAAAAATTCCTCATATTTGTGCATACAATTGTTTTCATATACCGTAACTTATATATTATATAATAGTAAACAGGATCTATCATTAATGAATTTGAAATCGCGTATACATATGTATTCTTATCATACTGAAATGATTTCCGTTAGTAGTATTAAACCAATAGCGATTCATACAAGCTAAATCTTCTAATCGAAAATTGGGCCAAAGACAGGATTTTAATTTAAATTTAATTAGGGTCTTTTTATCCTTATCAAGATCTTTCTTTTTATGCAAAACTGTGGTCAAGTTTTGAATATTCTTATTAAATCTTGAGTTTCTATCTCTCGCATTTTTTTTTTTTAAGTTGAAACAAATTAGAATTCGAAATTCTCTACGTCGTTTAGGGGATAGAAGATTTTCAGGGAGAAAGAAATCATAATTCTTTTTTTTATCAATATAGCTTTTTTTTTTGTATCTTTTGCTTGTTTTGTTTTTATTTTTATGAACTAATGAAATACCTATGGTTCTATATATAATAAGTTGTCCGTCGTTTTTTACAGATAAACGGGCAGGTTCAACAATCAATATCCCCCTTTTCATGAATTTTGCAAAAGTGAAATTCTTCTCAATTATTAGAATCTTTAAGTTCAGTTCTCCTCTTTCAATAGAAGATATCGCTATCTCGTTTGGGTTTTTTAGTCTAACCAAGAGACAGTATACGTTTATATTGGTGAGAATTTTGTCATTAATAAAACAATCCCATCGCAACTGAAAACGCGAATACCTTGTGAGAAATAAATCGAGTTCCGCTTCGGTATTACTTTTGTATTGTTTTTTATTGTTACGTTTTTTTATCTTCGATTCTGCAAAATTTGCGTCACTATTTTTTTCTTGTTTTGATAGAGCTGATTCAAGCTCTTCTTGATCTACCGATCCGTTTTCTTCTTTATTTAGATTATAAAATCGAAAGGATTTTTTTTCATTAAAATTCAAAAGAAGTAATTTAATTGGTATGCCCCAAGGTTTCGTTTTATAGGTACTAGAAAATAAGAAAAAGTCAAAATTTGTTATATGATAATTTAGTATTTCTTCATTCATTCCCATCCAATCAAAAAAGACACTTTTTTTATTGGCAAGATCTGTCTTAATTATTTTATTAATTTTTTGATCATTTTGAACTTTAGTCTTAATGTATATTTTTTTACTCTTGGTCTCAACCCAGGGCCCAATATTGACTTTTTTTCTAAACCAAAAGTTGAGAATTCTCCAATCAAAATATTTTCTATGCCCAATTTCCCCTATAACCCGAATATTAGATTTTTCTAGAAAAGAAGAGACTAAAAAATTATCTAGAGCAATGTCTATAGACATGTCAAACTTTTTGTCTCTAGAATAAATAGATTTGTAGCAAAAAAGATTATATATATAATCTTTTTTTAAATTCTGTTTTGGATTTAATAACGAGTTAGCCTCAACCAAATTTTGTTTTTTGTAATTATCAATTTTCTTTTTTTCATATGAATCTGTTTTGATTAAACTTTTATTTAGAACTAGAGAGTCCTGGTTTATTTTCTTTTTCCATTTTTTTGTTGCTAATCTAGCCCATGCAATCTGAGGTAAATTGTATTGAGAATTACTTCGTAACCAGTTTTTCCATTGATTTACTTCGGAATTTAAAAAGGTTTTATCTTTCAATTCATAATGAAAGATTCCGTTTTCTTGAAAAAACCCCTTTATTTGATTTTTAATAAAAACGGATGTTATGCATATGTTATATTCAAGAACAGCCTTTAGTTTAGAAAAATTACTAACTTGAATTTGTGATAATTTGTAAAATACATATGCTTGTGATAAAGAGCATAGGTCATAACTATTTTTTTTTTTTTTTTTTAAATTTTTTAGAGTCGAAATAAAAAAAATGGTATTTTTTTTTTTTTTTTTTTTTTTCTTCATTTTTGTACATATATTTATCAAGAATTGCTTTTTTTGATTCAAAAAAACGTTGGGTAGTAATTCTTGGAATATTAATAATACCTAGAAAAATAGTTATAGACAGTTGTTCAATGCAAAATTTAAAAAAAAAAAAAGATTTACGAATTAATCGGATATTTTTTCTTTTGAATGTCCGCCAACTTTTTTTTGATGACTCAATTATTTTAGAATCATAACGTGGTTTGTTACAACGATTAGTTAGGTTTTCTTTTTCTTTTAAAATTTCTTCTGTTTGATTTTTGATTGTCTTTATTCTATCAATCAAATTTTTTATTTTGTTTTCGCTGAGTGAAGAATTTGTCCACTCCATGGATTTGTTTTGAACAGGAACAGAGAGTTCATAAAAAATCTCATTACTCATTATTGAATCTTTTTTCGTTTCATTTAATTCATATATTTCTCTTAAGCCAGATAATGGAATTCGATTTCGTTTTGAAAGATTTTTTCTTTTTTCTTTTAGAAAAAGGACGTTTTTCATAATCCAGTTTTGAATTTCTTTTGCTACTTTTAGGAAAATTGTTGCTCTTTTTTTGCAAATACTTAAAACCGGAAAAGGCTTAGTTATGAATTTTTTGATTCTTTTTTTTAATTCTTTAAAAATAGGTTCAAAAAAGGAAGGCGTTTTTTTTACCGAACCAAACGGCAGGTCAGTTTCCATTCCCCAAACTGTTAAAAAACCAAAATCGTTTTTTTCTCCTTTCGTTTTTTTTAGTCGAGCCTTCTGAGATGGTTGAACTTTCGATTTATGCCAAGGTTTAAGATAAAAAGGAAATAGAATTTTTATCTGAATACCATCCGTTAACCAGTTTCTTGGAAATTCCGTTTCGGATAGTTGAACCCCGTTATAAGTACATTTAACATGCATTTCACGTTTCCAATCCTTTAAATCCTCAGACCACTCGGGAACTTGAAATAGTAACGCACGAGTGCTGTTTTTAATTATTATCAATAAGGGTAATATAATATATTTTCGAAGAATAGATTGAGTTACTAAGAGAGCACCTCGTAGTGTTTGAGAAAATAAGAAGCTATCCCAAGTTTCTGAAATTTCGATCCGTTTTGTTTCTTTTTTTTTTGATTGTTCTTCTTCTTTTTTATAAAAAAAAAATTTTTTCCACATGAAATTTCTAAGAAATTTTTTTTTTAGCCCCCGTATATCAAACGAAAAAAAAAAAAAGTTTTCTATTCTATCAAAAAAAAGGGGGGAATGTGCTTTTGCTTGAAAAAATCCCCAAATAACGGTTTTACGCCTTTGGGAACGCATGGATCCTTTAATTAGATCTCGATTAAAATCAGAGTGTTGTGAATAACGGATCAAAGCCATTTCATCGTTTTGATCAGAATTTTGATTTTCGATTAAATTAGTAAAAATCCCGTTATGTGCCTCTTTATCAATAAAAACCACTACACGTTTTGCTTTTCTGGAACGAATTCCAGGTTCCGTTGGTACATTTTCTTCATTTTCACCTTCCAATTCTTCCA